AACTGCCAAATCTTATGAATTCGGGTCGATTGGATCGAGTGAAAAATCCTATTGTTTTGGTTGTGGACTCAAGGGTTCAAGTTCAAACATGTTCTTTGAAGAAATATATGAGTTCTATTATAATAGAAAAAAATATGTTTTTTTTATTCCATTTAAGTAAATCGAGAAAAGGAAAAACATAATAAGAAATGACACTCCTATCATAGGAATGGAAATAGCCTTGTTGCTGCTTCAATAACAAGCATTTTCGTTTTCAAATCAAATAAATCATTTGATCTATGATTCATTGGAACAAGGAATGGCCTGGCTAGGTACTGGCCAGGCCGGGGGAATAAAAGAAAGAACTTTTCGGACGAAATCAAAGAGGTACTCTTTCTATTGGAGATATCGGTTTCGAATCATTATCTAAAGGGAATTGATGATTGATCAAATTCGTCTATATTTATAGAATAAAGAAAGATAAGGAAAAACTTTTATCAACCTTTACTTCACGCGTCACATATGAATTATCCTTTTAAAATTGGGAGAGATGGCTGAGTGGACTAAAGCGGCGGATTGCTAATCCGTTGTACGAATTATTTGTACCGAGGGTTCGAATCCCCCTCTCTCCGTTTCTTCTGATCACTTGATATTTCCCTTTCGAATTCGAAAAAATCTCTAACCCCCTTTCTCATAGTTAAATGTATGGAATGGAGAAAGAAAATCCTAAGAAAATTCAGAAATCGAGCAAGGAAAAACCCCTGATTTTTTTATTCATCACGTCCAGGATTACGTCCTGGATCATTAGATAGGAATCCGAAGATGAAGAGAGAAACAAAGAATATCACTACTGTGTAAACGAAGAGTTTGAGAGTAAGCATTACACAATCTCCAAGATCATTTTGGGGGAAATAGGGGAATAGATTCTCCATTTTTGTACCACATATTCCGTTTTGACACCAAGAAAAGAAGCGGTTTCTAGAAAACATAAGGAATTTGCAGGAATGCATTTGTAATAAGATTCTGATTCTTTCGTTAACAAAATGATCTCTCATACCTACAATTAGGTATTGTAGGGACCATACATAGGGTCTTCGACCCCCAGAAGGAATGAAGAAATGAGGTGATTCCGATTCATCTCGGTTATCCAAAAGAATTTCCATGTTTGAGTCGAGGGTTCATTATCTGATCTTATCAATTCTTAAGAATAGAATTTTTTTTTTATCGAATAAATCATGAATGTTTCTAAGACAGTATTAAAGATCTCATCGAAAACTTACAGCAGCTTGCCAAACAAGGGCTAAGAGAAAAAAGAGCACAGGTATGACTGGCATAACATCTACGATTGGATTGAAAAAAGCATAAGCTTCGGGCAATTTGGCGAAGAAAAAGCTACTCGAATGAAGGGCAGAATTAAGACAGATCAAACTAAAGATATTAAGCATAACAAACATTTTGTTCTTGGAGAAAATTTCATTATTATTGGGTTATTGATATAAGGGGAAAATGAAGAAAGAAGGGAAAGTAGGCCGCAAAATCTTTCTTTTTCTTTGAACTCCCTCAATCAAAAATCCTTCAATTCTCAAATGAGAATAGAAGGAATCATACCTTACATACAATATCTTAATTGAATTATATGTAATGATCAATAAATTCATTTTGATTCTACATCTACATGCGTAGAATCATAGCAACAACCAATTCAATAGATATTGGGGCTGGAATTGACGAACAACCAATACCGATATTAGTGTTTATCGGTGTCGAATAGAAATAAAAATGGGGCGTGGCCAAGTGGTAAGGCAACGGGTTTTGGTCCCGTTACTCGGAGGTTCGAATCCTTCCGTCCCAGACCAATTCTATCATAACAAAGATTGTTCTTTTTAACAATCTTCTGTTTAAGGGTGTAATGTTGGATACAATGTGATCCAATCTTTCTTTGTGATTTCTAATGATTCTTCTATAGAATCATATCTTCCCTTTCGATTTTGTTTCTCACAAACAAACGGATCGAGTATCAATGACATGTGGATGGAAATAAATATCTTTTTTGATATAGGTAGGATGGGAACAAAGATCAAAGTGAAATTCAAAAAAAAAAACTGGGTGGGCCATTCAGCATATGTTCGCCCCCTCGCCCATATTCATATTGAAGGTTAGTTAGTCATTTGGATAAACTTTATGCCCCATATCTATGATATTTGGATTCTCACATGATGCATTCTGAGTCGAAATGCGAAATAAAAGAGAAGTCTCTACCTTCCCTAAAGTAAATATAAATAAAGATAGGGTAGACAAAATGACTAATTCTATGTGGATCCTGAATCCTAAAAAACGGGAGGGTTCTTGGTATTAATTCCATCGCTGGAATTAAAGCTCCTGAGACTGGGGTGGGACAAAATCAAACAAAATAGTAACAACGAATTGATATGAACCCATTTTGCTTTGTACTTATACAAGACAGGATAGCATCCCATAAGAAGATCCTTTTAAATTGGCTTTGGGTATGATTCATGATCCCCATGGAATTCGTGTCGATATGAGTTAATCCGCAAAGGAAAGGAAGGTATCAATTTCAAGACCCTTGTCATCCGGATCTTATTAACAAACAAGAAAATTCAATAAGGAACAGATTATTTTCTTTGGACCTAATTTCTTTTATTTTGTATTTGATTTGGCTCCAATGAATAATTGGAAATCAATGTAGCGATCAATTGGGGGAGGGGGGAGATTCATACACTCACTTTACTTTATGGAAAGATTCCTGAATCTGAAGTAAGGAAAAATCTGTAGAAAATGAACCATGCCTATATGTATTGTTATTGTTCTATTTCAGTGATCAGTGACACCGGTGTTTCAGTTTTGGCGAAAAAGATCTGCGATCCCTTAAATACCCACGATTACCCCCGGTAACACTTGTTTGGTGTATCTGATGAATACGATAAAATCAGATGAAAGAATACCTGAAAGAATACCGACCTTAATCTTTTCTTTCATGAGCCCCTTCTATCCATCCCCAAGAAAACAAAACAATTGGATTTGTTTCTTGACCCATTTATCTGGTTTAAATTATTGATGATTCAATCGGAAAGGAAACATAGAGGTCTCTTATGATGATCAAACTCGCGTCTGATTTAATTAATCAGATATCCGCTAAACATTTTTAGATCCTCGTTGTACCGACTTGTTGATGGATTTAGAGATTCAATTCAGTCTTTACTGGAAAACTTATTTCCAGTAATGATGTCGAAGTAGGAAATTCTTGAAATTGTTTTTTATGATTCCTTATAAATTCTTTCTACTCGAAGAAGTGTGACATTGGTGAATCTATCCTATCGAGTCACTTGCGATCTTTCCCGGTCATTGGAATAGCTTATTTGGTTAATGACTCATTCTGTTCCGGTATCGGTAATCTAATTAAAGACCCTTCTTTAGTTTTAGTTGTTTGAGAAAGAATTGGATCTTTCATGATTCATCATCCCTAACAATCTGTTGAAGATGTAAAGAAGTGTTAAGCAACGCATTTCTTCGTGTTTTTTATAAATGTGTTTCATTCTTCTAATAAAATATGGGGTTAAATTATATTCTTGCTGAGACTTCTCCAGATCCATATATGAAAATGAAAGTATGGAGGACTTCATATACTATATACCGATTGAGCCAATGACTATTCATGATTCCATATTGAATCAATTCCATACCGGTCCAAAATTAGAGGAATGTTATGGTAAAACTTCGTTTGAAACGATGTGGTAGAAAGCAACGTGCGACTTGAAGGACATTATTGGCTGTGGATTCTTGTACCCACCATTTTATATATCAAAGAAGATGCTCTCGGCTCGACATAGTTTGTTCTATTCCACTAGGACCCCAATTTTGGGGTTGTAATAAAATAATATAATTATAATATAGCACATGATGGAGCTCGAGCATAAAGAATTGGTTCATTTAGCAGAGAGAAGGATCTAGGGTTAATGCCAATCAATAAGTTGGAACAACTTCGTAAGTATATCTTCGGTATAGAAATTGAAAGGATCAAGTTCGAACAAGTAAAAAAAAAAAAATAAAATGAATTTGTCGAAATAGTTTTACCAATTCCGATCAAAAGTGTATCACAGGGGAATCAATCGTTTCCATAGAACGAAATAACAAAAGGTATGTTGCTACCATTTTGAAACAATTAAGGATCACCGAAGTAATGTCTAAACCCAAGGATTCAAAGCAAAGATAAAATAAAGGATACCGGAACAAGGAAACACCGTTTTCAATTGTCTCAACAACTAGATCAGAATGGGGAAGAAATAAAATCGATTCTAGGCGAGACAAACAAAAGAGGTTAGAGACGGCTCAATAAATGTCTAAGGATTTCCCTTCGAGCTCTTTGAGAATTACCCAACTTGAGTTATGAGTACGAATGAGATTTCTTTTTTTTTTTTTTTTTTCAGGAAGGAAGAACAAAAAAAAAATGACTCAAATCATAGTCTAATTGATGATTTTGTGGATCTATTTGCCACTACAATACATAAATTCGAATCATTCTTTTTCGAGCCGTACGAGGAGAAAACCTCTTATACGTTTCTAGGGGGGGTTGTTCATTTATGTCTATCCCAATGAGTCATCTATCGAATCGTTGCAATTGATGTTCGATCCCGAAGAGAGGGAAGAGATCTTCGTAAAGTGGGTTTTTACGATCCGATAAAGAACCAAACTTATTCAAATGCTTCCGCTATTCTATATTTCCTTGAAAAAGGCGCTCAACCTACAGGAACTGTTCATGATATTTCAAAGAAGGCGGAGGTATTTAAGGAATTTCGAATTAATCAAATGAAATTAATGAAATAAAAAAAAGGGGGGGGCCAGTATCTAGCTTTGTCTAATTGTTTCTCCACCATTCCTTATTTTTTTTTTCTCTATTCTCTATTCATTGTTGCTCTCACATGACCCCGTATCATAGAACTATAAAAAAAATATCTTCTCTTGATATGAGACAGATAGAAAAAAGATTGAGTGAATAGATGAAATAACTGGGAAATTATGGGATTACCATCAATCAGATGGTTTTCGTTGGGACTCCACCAACAAACAAAAGGTCAATCTTGCTTATTGTACCTCTATTGAATAAATATTGAATAAACCCGACATTTTTTTCCTACCGGAATTCCTTATTTATTTCCCCACTCATACTTCATCCCTTATCTATGTTGTAGTGTCACTCCAACACAAGTCCTTGTTTTATTTATTGAATTGGTTTTCTCAACATTCAATTCATATTGACAATGGTGTATCGAACAAATATAATTCGATCGTGGATAAATAGATCTATTTATCCACATTTCATAAGTTTGTTTCTTTATTTCACTCAAACGATGGGTTCGTCAATTTCGTTGTGACACAAGAAGTATCTTAGTTAATATAATGAAAAACAAAAAAAAAATAGAGTATGGGTAGTCTATCCATTTTTACATCTATTTAGATTTTCTCTATAATTTATCCCAGAATCCGTTGTATTTTCATCTGATCTCTGTTCATTTTTATGTTCACAATTGATCATCAAATCTTTCTTTTTGATCTGTTGCTAGTTCAATGTTTTGACGAGGTCGGGCAATCGAATCTCTTTATTTATTTTTTATTCCGATCGTATCTACACACCCTATTTATATGGGTTGCTAACTCAACGGTAGAGTACTCGGCTTTTAAGTGCGGCTATGGTCTTTTACACATTTTGATGAAGCAACGGATTCGTCCATACCATTGGTGGAGTTTGTAAGACCACGACTGATCCTGAAAGGGAATGAAAGGAAAAAACAGCATGTCGTATCAATGGAGAACTCTTAGAATACTTCATCCTTAACGGATCGATACAAAATCTTGTTTTGATTCTTTTCTTGGAAAGGGGTCAAATCAATTCAAGTTGGGTCGAGTGAATAAATGGATAGAGCCCTATAGCTCCAATTATAGGGAAACCAAAAGCAACGAGCTTCTGTTTGTTCTTAATTCGAATGATTACCCGATCTAATTAGACGTTAAAAATATATTAGTGCCTGATGTGGGAAAGGGTTCTCTTGTGAGTGGATCATCAATTCCTTTTTTTTTTCATGAATCCTAACTATTCTCTATTATGTTCTCTATTATGTAGTGGAGACGAATGTGTAGAAGAAACGGTATACTGATCAAAATTCATTATTCCAAAGTCAAAAGAGTGATCGGGTTGTAAAAATAAAGGATTTCTAACCATCTCTTGTAACTATAACGAACATAAATAAATTGGATGGAAATAGGATCCGTTGATTGTCCTTTCTGGCTCCGGGGTATCTATTCTTTTCTTACTATATACCTTGTTCTGACCGTATCGTACTATGTATTATTTGATAACTCAAGAAATCCCCCATTTGGTTCAAGTGTAATTTCAAATGGAAATGGAGGAACTACAAGGATATTTAGAAATGGATGGATTTCGGCAACAATACTTCCTATATCCGTTTCTATTTCAGGAATATATCTACGCGCTTGCTCATGGTCATGCTTTAAATGGATCGATTCTTTATGAACCGGTGGAAAATTTAGATCATGACAATAAATCCAGTTCACTAATTGTGAAACGTTTAATTACTCGAATGCATCAACAGAATCGTTTGATTATTTCGGTTAATGATTCTAATCAAAGTCGATTCGTTGGGCACAACAATCATTTTGATTCTCAAATGATATCGGAGGGTTTTGCAGTCGTTGTGGAAATTCCATTCTCGCTGCGATTGGTATCTTCCCTAGAAGAAAAAGAAATAGCAAAATCTCATAATTTACGATCTATTCATTCAATATTTCCCTTTTTCGAGGACAAGTTATCACATTTAAATCATGTGTCAGATATACTAATACCCCACCCCATCCATCTGGAAATATTGGTTCAAACCCTTCACTCTTGGATACAAGATACTCCTTCGTTGCATTTATTGCGATTCTCTCTCTACGAGTATTGGAATTCAAATAGTCTCATTACTCCAAAAAATTCCATTTCCCTTTTTTCAAAAGAGAATCAAAGATTCTTCTTGTTCCTCTCTAATTCTCATGTATATGAATGTGAATTCATATTCATTTTTCTCCGTAAACAACCCTTTCATTTACGATCCAAATCTTTTGGATCCTTTCTTGAGCGAACACATTTCTATGCAAAAATAGAATATCTTGTAGTAGTGCTTTGTAACGATTTTCAGAAAACCCTATGGTTGTTCAAAGACCCTTTTATGCATTATGTCAGATATCAAGGAAAATCGATTCTGGCTTCAAGGGGGGCTCGTCTTCTGATAAAGAAATGGAAATCTCACCTTGTCAACTTTTGGCAATGTCATTTTGACTTGTGGTCTCAACCGGCCAGGATCCATATAAAGCAATTATATAATCATCCCTTCTATTTTCTGGGCTATCTTTCAAGTGTACGACTAAACTCTTCGGTGATAAGGAGTCAAATGCTAGAGAATTCGTTTCGAATAGATACTGCTATTAAGAAATTCGAGACCGTAGTCC